AACCATCATCTATTTCAGAGATAACCTCTGACACATTTTTCAAATATAAAAAAGTTAAGTATCCTCCGACAAACGAAAAAGTGAATTAAACAGGATATTTTTGTACAAAATACAATAAGAAATAGCAAGCAAGTCAATCTTCAAAAATTTCATTCTAATACCAAACTTATATAAAAAAAGCAGGAGAAGTAAAAAAAAAATGCAGGGTAATTTGTCTGCTTGGCTAGTCAAACACGGAATAGTTCATAGATCTTTGGGTTTTGATTACCAAGGAATAGAGACTTTACAAATAAAGCCCGAGGATTGGCATTCGATTGCTGTTATTTTATATGTATATGGTTACAATTATCTACGTTCCCAATGTGCCTATGATGTAGCACCAGGAGGACTATTAGCTAGTGTCTATCATCTTACGAGAATAGAGTATAGTCTAGATCAACCCGAAGAGGTATGCATAAAAGTATTTGCCCCAAGGCAAAATCCGAGAATTCCTTCTATTTTCTGGGTTTGGAAAAGTGCCGATTTTCAAGAAAGGGAATCTTATGATATGTTAGGAATCTATTATGATAATCATCCGCGTCTGAAACGTATTTTAATGCCCGAAAGTTGGATAGGATGGCCTTTGCGTAAAGATTATATCGCCCCCAATTTTTATGAAATACAGGATGCTCACTAAATGATAAAAATAAGAAAGTAATCCGCACTTCGACAACCCCAGATATTCAAGAAATCTCTGTATGTACATTTTATTTTTCTTTTTGTTATAGATTCGACAGAATAATAGAGGTTTCATTCATATCTTATTATGGATGGGATACATAACAAAATGGATAAATAAAAAAGACAATAATATAGGGATTCATTGAGATTCTAAAATTGGATGGAACGATACTTAATTTAGGGTGAGCCAATAGGATGAACTGAAAAAGTTCTGTATCATTAACTATGTAAGATGTACACCAACATCAATTAGATATCCGGCTACGAAAAAGAAAAAGTAGGATCAAAGAAAATCAAAAGAAATGGACCGAATTTTTTTATAATGTATCTCAGATAATTTTTGACTATTCTCACCTCTGAACTTCCCTAGATTGAACTTTTTGGCCTTTCAACCAAGTAATTTTACCATTTGAATATTGTTGAAATATTCATATTCTTTTTGGAGCGCAGAAAAAATCGAAACAAAATGGAATCATTCATTTTCAGACTAACTTTCTATACCTAGAATATACATCTATTCATTCTTTAGCTAGAAAGAGTATATCTCCGGACGCCTAGATAAATTATGTATGATGATCAAGACCACTAAAAAATATGTATCTATTCCCAAATGTTAATAAATTTGGGAATAGATACTCATAGAAATGAATCGCCGGGAACCAGATTTGAACTGGTGACACGAGGATTTTCAGTCCTCTGCTCTACCGGCTGAGCTATCCCGACCATTCTTGACACACCACCCTAATTTTAGGAAATTACTTGAGTATATGTCAACTAAATAAAAAAAAAATACTTTTTGAATTTTAATTAAAAAAAGGGATATAGGATAAAAAATTAGCGAATTAAATGGGCTTTTGGGGATAGAGGGACTTGAACCCTCACGATTTCTAAAGTCGACGGATTTTCCTCTTACTAAAAATTTCATTGATGTCGGTATTGACATGTAGAATGGGACTCTATCTTTATTCTCGTCTGATTAATCAGTTATTCACAAGATCCATCAGACTATGGTGGAGTGACTGATTTGATCAATCAATATTATTCTATTGAAAGAGTAAATGTTGTCAACTCCATTTGTTAGAACAGCTTCCATTGAGTCTCTGCACCTATCCTTTTTTGATTTTCACTTTCTGAACTTTTATTTATTTGTTTTCGGAAAGAAGGATTTGGCTCAGGATTGCCCATTTTTAATTCCAGGGTTTCTCTGAATTTGAAAGTTTTCACTTGGTAAGTTTCCATACCAAGGCTCAATCCAATTAAGTCCGTAGCGTCTACCAATTTCGCCATATCCCCCGTTTTTTTCTTTGAGATTGAGATCCTATCTCCTTAGGATGTTTTTTCATTTGTATTCTGAGAATTATATGATGGAACTGTTGAATTTATTAGAAACCTACTCCCATTTTTGGAAAAATTGCCTTCTATTTGTTTGATTGATTTTCTTTCATCTATATCAGATACCCATATTTAGTCGAATCAGAAATGATTCTATTATCTCTGTATTCGCAATTCAACATACAGAGATATATACTTCATTTATCTCTATTTTATATGTCCCTCCTTCTTTGATTTTTTGAGAGTATTTAGAATACTCTAACGTTCGATTCTTTTTTTCCTTAGAGCAGACAGATACAGACGTTATAATAACAAAACGAAAATCAATTTATTAATTTAAAATTTGACATTCATTTAGAAATTAAATAGAAATATCCAATTTCTATCGATACATTCTTTTTTATATACATTTTTATATTTTATATACATTATACATAGTTCATCTTAA